GCATCTGAACATATATGCATTATCTTTATGTATTTCAATAAAAAGGAGGTTTTTCAATGCGAGATCTAAAAACATATCTCTCCGTGGCTCCAGTCCTAAGTACGCTATGGTTTGGGGCTTTAGCAGGTCTATTGATAGAGATTAATCGTTTTTTCCCGGATGCGTTGACATTTCCCTTTTTTTCATTCTAGTTATTTACATTATTTACAAAGGAATGACGAATATTTTATATAGAATCCAATATCGTTAACTAATCCCTACCCCCTTTTTTCTCTTTTTTCCTTTTATTCTTATTTTCTTTTTTATAAAAATTAAAAAAAATAAGGGACGAAAGAGAAAGAATAAAAGTGGATTCAACATCGTCGAGACTCAGAGGCATTTCAAATGAAATGAATAAATGGAGGCATGGGAGTAGAGTATAGTATAAAGGGTCAAGTGCAAGGATACAAGATCTTTAACTGAAATAGCTTACTTCAGGGTGAAATAGAATTTCGAAATCATTGTCTTACTTATCCTTTACTTATCCTATGGCTTTGCTTTGATTTATTATTCCTTTTTAGGATTGGATTTCAAGTTAGTAACTTCGATTTGTTATTTTTTCCTTTTTATTCCTTTTCGAATCAAAATCAAATAGAAATAGAAGAGTTGAGTCAATCAAAAATTAAAATGCAAAGGAGGTTAATGGCCAAGAGAAAAGACGCGCGAGTCACAGTGATTTTGGAATGTAACGGTTGTATCCGAAACGGTGTTAAGAAGGTATCAACGGGCATTTCCAGATATATTACTCAAAAGAACCGGCACAATACGCCAAATCAATTAGAATTAAGAAAATTCTGTCCCTATTGTTACAAACATATGATTCATGGGGAAATAAAGAAATAGATCGACCCAATATGTCTTATCCTTTCCTTTCAAGCGGAAAAATGACATTATATAGAACATATTTGAATCAAAAAGAATCCTACTTTGGGGGGTTAAAATGACAATTAAGAAATAGGATTTTCGGGATAATCAATCAATAAACTAAAAAAATCATGGATAAATTCAAGCGACCTTTTCTGAAACCCAAGCGATCTTTTCGTAAGCGTTTGCCCCCGATTCAGCCGGGGGATCGAATTGATTATAGAAACACGAGTTTACTTACTCGATTTGTTAGCGAACAGGGAAAAATATTATCTAGACGGGTGAATAGATTGACCTTGAAACAACAACGATTAATTACCACTGCTATAAAACAAGCTCGTATTTTATCTTTGTTACCTTTTCTCAATAATGAGAAAAATAATCAGAAAAAATTTAAAAGAACCGAGTCGACCTCTAGAATTCTCAATAATAAGAAAAATAATGAGAAAAACTTTAAAAGAACCGAATCGACCTCTAGAACTAGAGGTGGTCTTAGAACCCGAAAGCAATAGGTTTATTCTTTGTTCATTTGAATCAGAATTCAAATCCGAACTTAAACGAGAGTTGGTGTTTTGTTCGACAAATCCGACAATCCAGATTTTAGTATCGTGTCGTAAGAAAAAAACGAATCGAACAAAAAAAATATTTTTTTAATGTGTTCATTCATTTTGACTACTTTAGTATCTTTTCTCTGAGTCACTTCGATTCCACCTTCCCGGAGTTCATTCTCCGGGGAACTCCCTTTAGATTATTAGATTAATCTATCGTATTCTTTACGATATAATTATTTTATGATTTCGTTCGGAAGCATATAAACACAATTCCTATTTGATACAGCTATTTGGGCCAGTATTTTACGATTAAGAAGCAACTGTCGTTTGTATAAATCATGTATAAATTGACTATAGCATGCTCCCTTTTCTCGAATTTTTGCGTTTATTCGAGTGATCCACAAACAGCGAAAATTTCTCTTTTGGTTATCCCTATCTCGATGAGCCGAAACCAAAGCTCTTATTTGCTGTTGAGAAATAGTTCGAGTAAGTTTTGAATGAGCCCCTCGAAAGCTTGAGGCAGATGAACGAGTTTTTTTTCTACGTCTTTGAGCTATATATCCGCGTTTCAGTCTGATCATTGAATAAAAAAACTTTGACAAATAACTAATGGATTTCTTTTTTTTTTTTTCAGTTATTCTTTTGGTCTATTAATAAGTAAAGGGATTTTTCCAATGTATAAAATAGAAATTCCAATGGCTTTAGCTACTCTAACCTTCCCGACCACCTTTTTTCTTTATTAGTTATTTTACTGCGAAATAGGAAAGAAGTAAGAAATGATCTTTTGCTAGGTGTAAAAAAAAAAAAAGAAATATAAATTCGAAATGGAAAAAGGTGGGTTCCATCGTTTCTATGGTTATTTCTTAAACGGTGAGGTCTTCTCTATACACCGGAGCCTTTACTTCATGGAATCTATAGGTAACTTGCAACTTGTATAGTTCACACCACACTCTTTGGCTCTACCCACGAATTATCCAGTAATAGGTCTTTCACAATCAGACCCACCTATACAGTAACGGTATTTCATTAGGAAAGTTAGCTTGGTAGCTGACCCTCGTAGTCCGTTCTTGACCGAGTGGGAACTTTATTTTTATGCTTTTATTATTATTATATTATTTTCATAAGATTTTCTCCGCTTAATGGATAAGCATTTGCTACCAATGGAGAATTTCCTCTCATCTTTAATTCAGGTGATTGGATTTTCACCAAAGAAAACCATAAACTTCATACACAATAAAGGGATCCATTGGCTTATTTTGCATTTTAATAATGAATGGAGTTCTATCTTCCATTCGATCCTATTTACGGTACCGATCATTTATACTGAAAAGCGATTTTCTTGCTTTAGCTCATGATCTAAACGAGTCGCACATACACCCTAGTACATGTTCCTCGGCGCTGAGGACATCCCCGAAGAGCGGGGGATTTCGTGACATTTCGAATTGGCTGTCTTGTATTTCTAATAAGTTGTTTAATAGTTGGCATGTTGAATCATATAATATATCTCATGGGCTGGTTTAGATTGATCCTAACCGGATTTTTCTGAATTTTTCTCATTTTTTCTATCTTTTTTCTCATTTTTTCTATCTATTATATAGAGAGAGTTTGAATAAAATTCGGAAGTAGAATGCCCATCCATTTTCCGCAAAATCCATTTTTGCATTCAAATCGTACTATATGAATCATTATGTTCTATAATCTTCACTAGTTTTTTATTTTCTAAAAAAAAAAAAGGCTAGATTTCAATTTTGAATCCTACAACATCGACAATTCCGTAAGCTACGGCTTCTTCTGGTGTCATAAAGACGTCTCTCTCCAGGTCAATAGCTATAATCCAAGGAGGTTGCTTCGTCGTTGCGTGATACCCATATATTACTGAGGCGCGGATCGACAATATCTGTTTTAGGTCCAGGGCACTTATTCCCAGGTCGCCGTCCAAATAAGAACTAACAGGCTGATGGATCATTACCCTGATGATAGAAGGTTTCTCTATCTCTCTATCTGGTGTGATGAAACGAACAGAAAAGTAAAGATAAAGACTAAATAGGAAAAAAGATAGAATTCCATAACCGTACAGGCATCATTTTTTGTACATTGCATACGGCTCTACAGCTAAATTGGCTCTGACTTTCGATTCCAGAAAGATAAAACTAGAATCTATAAGCCCCAGGCGGTTAAATAAAAGATCAAATTGCCACCCTTCTTTTCGCGGTTGTTAAAAAATACTATGATGGCTCCGTTGCTTTCTATTTTCAAATGGATTCTTTTTTTTTTTTTATTGAGCAATCCCAAAGTTTCTTTTTGATCCAACTAAAAAAGGAAAAATCTTGTTTTTTCGCACTCTTTTTTTAGAACTTAATTTAAGAGCCCTTCGGTGTGAAAACAAAAAAGTTTGTGACGCTAAACTGGACTTCCGGTAGATAAAACAAAATCGGAAATACCTTTTATCTCATACTACTCTCTCGATACCTAATCAAATTTTTTTGAAAAAAAACCAATACAAAAATTTTTCATATCGAATTCGAAGTGCCATGCTATTATTACTTAATGTTCATATGGCGAAGGCATAGTTTTCTTTTTTCTCTCAAATAAAAAACCTCATTGGCGCCGAGCGTGAGGGAATGCTAGACGTTTGGTACTTACTCCTCCAGACAATATAAAAGATGCCATGGATATGGCAGTTCCTACGCATATTGTATGGACCGGTGCGATCCCTGTTGTTACAGAAGCAAAAATAGCCAGCCCACCTATTGCCGATCCGCCATTGGAGTTTATATAACAATGAATAATTTCTTCCTTATTCTCGATGCCGTAAATTGTTATAAGCCCTACAGCATGATTTGCGGACTCGGGATCAATATCATCGCCCACAAAAAGGAATCGTTGGTGAGAAAGTCGGTTGATTAGGGTCAAATTGGTTCCCTTACGAACCGTACATGCACCTTTTGATGCATACGGTTCAAGAAAAGAATCAATGTATAGATTCCAGTGCTCTTTCTTTTTTTTTTTCTATGCTTTTTTCTAGCAAAAGCAGGTTTTTCCAACTTGGAACGAAAGGGCTTTTTTTAGATTTTTCAATAAAAAAATTGACTTATTTCTTCCTTCTAAACTAAAAAAAAAAAAAAGTCAAAAAACTTATTGAATTAACTTCTCATTGATATATTGTTTCATCGAGATTCAATTCAAATCACGATGGGATTTTCTTGTTCCTGAATGGGTCTCTTTTATGTTTTTAGGTTTATGCTCTACTCCGGGTAAAGATACGCCCCTCTTTTTGTGCATATAGGACAAATCTTGTCGTCACCATTTATTTTTTTTTGTTATGACTTTCCAAATAAGAACCGAAAATCGTTTATGATACACGTCGTAATCATAGATCTATTTCAAATTGGGTTTTTTCTAAGCGGAGTCTGGATACTTCATTTTTTGAGTCCAACCAAAGTCAACCATAAATTTTTCTAATTGAAAATAGTACTATGAATCCCCCAACAATGGATTTCACGCTCCACTTTTTGGATGATTCCATTTATTTTGCTTGGGCGAAAGAAAGGATATCTCGATTAGGAGAGAGAACGGGGAAATCCCATAGGACCCAATATATCTGACAAGTCGCACTATAGGTCAACCCAAGAGTCATCCTTCTTGTCGTCTTCGTCTTCTGTTGTTCCAGGAATTTGGAAAGATAGTTGTGGAACACCAACAGGCATAATGGAAAGGAAAACGTGGAATATTATCTTTCACTTTGATGTGGAAACGTAAGAATTGTTGTCGTTATAATATTGTCTTTATCGTATTTCTTTTTCCAATCTATACTGTCTATACAGTAGGAAAGATAGACAAATAGTCCTTTCTAATGATAAATACAGATAGACGCATTTACTCATAGAAAAAGGTATCAACCCCCATTGCATATTGGTACTTATCGAGTATAGAATAAATCTGCTTCTCTTTTTTCCTACGAACAGAATAGAATATAACCTAACTCTTGTTAGGAAATAATCCACTTAAGAAGGAGGTCTATAGGATAGTCAGAGTATAGTCTTTTCCAATGCAATAAAGTTAGTTAGTGTCTATTTTTCTTTGAGAAAGGGGTATTTTCCATGGGTTTGCCTTGGTATCGTGTTCATACTGTTGTATTGAATGATCCCGGCCGGTTGCTTTCCGTTCATATAATGCATACAGCTCTGGTTGCTGGTTGGGCGGGCTCAATGGCTTTATATGAATTAGCCGTTTTTGACCCTTCTGACCCTGTTCTTGATCCAATGTGGAGACAGGGAATGTTCGTTATACCCTTCATGACTCGTTTAGGAATAACCAATTCCTGGGGAGGTTGGAGTATTACAGGGGGGACTGCAACGAATCCGGGTATTTGGAGTTACGAGGGTGTAGCTGGGGCACATATTATGTTTTCTGGCTTATGCTTTTTGGCAGCTATCTGGCATTGGGTCTATTGGGATCTAGAAATATTTTCTGATGAACGTACAGGAAAACCCTCTTTGGATTTGCCTAAGATCTTTGGAATTCATTTATTTCTCTCCGGGGTGGCTTGCTTTGGTTTTGGTGCATTTCATGTCACGGGCTTATACGGTCCTGGAATATGGGTGTCCGATCCTTATGGACTAACTGGAACAGTACAACCTGTAAATCCGGCATGGGGCGTGGAAGGTTTTGACCCTTTTGTTGCGGGAGGAATAGCTTCTCATCATATTGCAGCCGGTACGTTGGGCATATTAGCGGGCCTATTCCATCTTAGCGTACGACCGCCACAACGTATATATAAAGGATTGCGTATGGGGAATATTGAAACCGTACTCTCTAGCAGTATCGCGGCTGTATTTTTTGCAGCTTTTGTTGTTGCTGGAACTATGTGGTATGGGTCGGCAACTACTCCCATCGAATTGTTTGGGCCCACTCGTTATCAATGGGACCAGGGTTACTTTCAGCAAGAGATATATCGACGAGTTAGTACCGGTCTATCAGAAAATCTAAGTTTCTCAGAAGCCTGGTCTAAAATTCCTGAAAAATTAGCTTTTTATGATTATATTGGCAATAATCCGGCAAAGGGGGGATTATTCAGGGCAGGATCCATGGATAATGGAGATGGGATAGCAGTTGGTTGGTTAGGACACCCTATCTTTAGAGATAAAGAAGGGCGTGAGCTTTTCGTACGTCGTATGCCTACTTTTTTTGAAACCTTTCCGGTCGTTTTGGTAGATGGTGACGGAATTGTCAGAGCCGATGTTCCTTTTAGAAGAGCAGAATCGAAGTATAGTGTTGAACAAGTAGGTGTAACCGTTGAGTTCTACGGTGGCGAACTAAATGGAGTCAATTATAGTGATCCTGCTACTGTTAAAAAATATGCTAGACGCGCTCAGTTGGGTGAAATTTTTGAATTAGACCGTGCGACTTTGAAATCCGATGGTGTTTTTCGTAGCAGTCCAAGGGGTTGGTTTACTTTTGGGCATGCTTCATTTGCTTTGCTCTTCTTCTTCGGACACATTTGGCATGGTGCTAGAACCTTGTTCAGAGATGTTTTTGCTGGTATTGATCCAGATTTGGATACTCAAGTAGAGTTTGGCGCATTCCAAAAGCTTGGAGATCCAACTACAAAACGACAGGTGGTCTGATACAAGACTACTTTGGGATTTTTCCTCTATTTTCTTTTTTGCGGGGGTTTACATACAGAGTAAGTTTGAATTACCGCTTCTTTTATTCTCACTCTTTCATTTCAAGATGATGTGTTCTAAAAAGAAAATAGAATAATAAAAAAATAAAAAACAAATAGGTAGGGAAGTTATAATTGTAAACCACGATCGAATTTATGGAAGCATTGGTTTATACATTCCTTTTAGTATCGACTCTAGGGATAATTTTTTTCGCTATCTTTTTTCGAGAACCACCTAAAATTTCAACTAAAAAATAAAATAGAAAATGATTTTCATTATCTCAATTCCCTAATTGACCCGACAGTACCCGTTTTGGGAATGTCCAGTGCCAAAGTCACTGAATGGATAAGTCGCCAATCCCTGGACTATGGAATGTACTTTATCCGCTGGGTGACGGGGGGCATTTCTTCAGAGGTTTCGAATCTACCCTTGTGTGATTCCTGTTGAAGCATATACTCGGGGGTGGGTGCAGCGCGGACGATTTTAAAGCAGACTCCCCCTTCATTAGATAGAGAAGATCACCAAGGTTTTGTGATCCGCTGTCAAACTTATTCCAATTCCAAGAGCTCGGATCAAATCGGTATATCAATACTGACTCGACCCGAGCTCTCTTATTGAATTGCTCATTCAATGAGCATTCTCAATATTCTATTATGCCTTGAAGAGGACTCGAACCTCCACGCTTTTTAGCACGAGATTTTGAGTCTCGCGTGTCTACCATTTCACCACCAAGGCATCTTGAAAGTGCATCCTATTTCATGAATAGGATATCTATCTAGTGTCATCTATTCCATAGATGACAAAGGTGGAATATTTCGATGGATCGGTCATATAAGTTCGAGTTGGACATCCAATTGCTTCGATTTGCATTATCCGGAGAATGCCTTATGTATATATAAAAAAGATGGCCAATCAAACTCATTTTCTTTCTCAATTCAGTAGATTGAATATACTGAGTTATCTCAATTGAAGTAATGAGCCTCCCAACATTGGGAGGCTCATTACTTCAATTAGTCCCCGTGTTCCTCGAATGGATCTCTTAGTTGTTGAGAAGGTTGCCCGAAAGCGGTATATAAGGCGTACCCGGTAAAAGTTACAAGTAAACCAGATAGAAAGATGGCGACTAGGGTTGCTGTTTCCATATGATATAATATATAATTGCAAGACCTCAACAGATCTATCATAAGATTTTATTTACAACAGAATGGTATACAAAGTCAACAGATCTCAATGAATACAATAGGATTTATGGCTACACAAACTGTTGAGAACAGTTCTAGATCGGCCCGCCCAAAACGAACTGGTATAGGAAGTTTATTAAAACCCTTGAATTCAGAATATGGTAAAGTAGCTCCGGGGTGGGGAACAACTCCTTTAATGGGTATCGCAATGGCTCTATTTGCGGTATTTCTATCAATTATTTTGGAGATTTATAATTCGTCCGTTTTATTAGATGAAATTTCAATGAATTAAATTTAGAATAAAAGTATTAGTTTTTGAATCAAAAATCAACCAGTTAGAACTTGGATTTCTAGCCTATTCTATTTTGGTAGTTCGATCGTGGAATTTTTTTCTTTCTGTATTTCCGGAATATGAGTGTGTGACTTGTTATAATTGATTTTATGGATAGTACAGAAAATAGACCTGTCACCTTGATAGAGATGGTTCTATGCCGTCAGATATTTATTCAAGTATCTGGAACACGAAATATATGAACTAGATTAAGAAATATTTAAACTATGATTCATACTTACTATATTAACCCCGTACCCGGAAGTCCAAAAAAACGTTAAATTCTTTCTAAAAAAATAAAAATATTTCTTTCTTTTTTTTTTTTTAGTCATTTTTCGAATCTCATTCATGGAATACGTGATGATCCAACGGTTCTTACTCAGGGAATCCTTGGCTTAACTTATGATTTTTATTGAATCATCGTGGTTCTAGTATGAATCTGAGGTTTTAACCGATTCATAGGGTTTTAACAAGAAAATTCTTATATCAATTCAATACTAAAGAAAAAAAAAAGTCACATTAGATATAAAAACAAATTCAAAGAAATAGGTAACGAGAGGATTCAAGAGGCCTGTAAGGATCAACATAAAGATGATTGAGCCAACTTGATATTTTGGTATTATCACCACAAAGAAGAGAAGAAGAGCTTTCCCATTTGTTTTTATTATTTCGTACATTTAGAGACGATTTAATTAAAAATTAAGAAATGTCAAACTTTCTATTCCATATCCGACTGGGGGCGTGTTTTTGCTTGAGCTGTACGAGGTGAAAGTCTCATATACAGTTCTGAGAGGGGGATTTTCACCTATCTCAATAAAGTCTATGATTGGTTCGAAGAACGTCTCGAAATTCAGGCGATTGCGGATGATATAACTAGTAAATATGTTCCTCCTCATGTCAATATCTTTTATTGTTTAGGCGGAATTACGCTTACTTGTTTTTTAGTACAAGTAGCTACGGGGTTTGCTATGACTTTTTACTATCGTCCGACTGTTACGGAAGCTTTTGCCTCTGTTCAATACATAATGACGGAAGTTAACTTTGGTTGGTTAATCCGCTCAGTTCATCGATGGTCGGCAAGTATGATGGTCCTAATGATGATTCTGCATGTTTTTCGTGTGTATCTCACCGGTGGATTTAAAAAACCTCGCGAATTAACTTGGGTTACAGGGGTGGTTTTGGGAGTATTAACGGCATCTTTTGGTGTAACTGGTTATTCCTTACCTCGGGACCAAATTGGTTATTGGGCGGTTAAAATTGTAACCGGTGTACCTGATGCTATTCCTCTAATAGGGTCGCCTTTGGTAGAATTATTGCGTGGAAGTGCTAGTGTGGGACAATCCACCTTGACTCGTTTTTATAGTTTAC